CTCATGGAGCTATATTTTTCATTAGAGATTAGAATCCAGAGCAAAATTAAGATAATGTATTGGCAAGAATGTTAGACCATAAAGAAGCTATCATATCTCATTTAAGTTGGGCCAGCCTCTTTCTGGGATTCCATACCTTGGGACTTTATGTTCATAATGATGTCATGCTTGCCTTTGGTACTCCAGAAAAGCAAATTTGGATCGAACCTATAGAACAATAGAGGCATAAATCAAGCTAGCAGCAGACCTCGTGGCAAAGCTATAAGTAAAAAATTTGATATCAATAGAAGATCCCGTGCCTGCAGGAGCAGCTTACCCCACAGCATAAGAGTGAGAAGCACCAATTGAGGTTTTTCCGGAACCACCAGCAGAGAAAGCAGCGGAAAGGAAGGTAGCAGTAGTTTAAGAATGTAGCTGACTAAGTTCCAGCAGCGAATTCAATGGCAAATCTAGGCGTGGATCGAGATTTAGTCCATGTTCGAGCGCATGCATTAAAGCCAGAAGCAAAGGTAGAGGTAGCGGGTTCACCCGTTGATTCAGAACCAACAATAGTTGATTGCATACCCAGTTGTCCTCGTTTACTTAGATTCAGTTGGAGAAACCCGCAATCAATCCATCTACATAGAAAGGAGAAAGAAGAAAGGAAAGGCTCAATGTTGAATTGAGATCTCATTAGTCCGGTAAAGATCGAGTCCAGTTATAAAGGGAATGAATGGGCTATATTGATGAAAGATGGGGTAAAAACAAGCAAATTTCCCGAGAAAACGCACTTTGATCACATTTCGATGTCCTGTTAGAAGGGAAATTGGATCACAAGCAAAAAAGACGGGAAAACGCAATGATACGAGGGTGCGGGCCGGGTCGAGCCTTTCAATAGTGCATCGTATGTAGTAGTAGCGAGCAGTTCCTTCCCAGATCCAGAAGCTTGAGCAATAAATTCCCCCATTACAGATAGAGGCGCCTATAGACTAGCCTCTGGCTTTGCCCCCTTATCTACTACGGGTGAATCTCTTCGATCCGGAATTAAACTATCCCTAAAAAAAAGGCTTTGCTGCTGCTAGCTCCGCCACTGGGCCGACTTAAACTACTGCCATAGGTCCCTCTCTATCCGGGTCCTCACCCTCCACCGGAACTCCTGCGGGTTAGAGAGATGGAACTACTGAAGCTGCTCCCTCTGCTTCTGGAACTGTAAAAGGGTTGGGGGGCAATCACTTTTTAGATCATGGCTTGTAATCCTGGAGCCTTTCCCTTGACAACCGAGCTTGCCTAAGTACGGCGTAGAAGAGAAAAAGTCTAGGATTGAGATCTGAGCAGGAATTTCTCCCAGGCGAGTGGCTACGTTTTAGGGTGGTAATTGGTTGCTTGGTCGAGCAGCTGCCCTTGGCAAGGAAGGAAAGGTGTTCCATAGCATCTGGGGCCGAGGCCCTGTTCTGGTTACTACAATTAGTGTAGCACCTTTATTTTCAGGGCTTACTTCGGACAGTACCGCTGCTATTGTTTGAGTATAATCCTGGTATCCTTCTACAATCGTCTTTGTGGCTCCTGTTGCTGCAGAGCCTCTGTGCTGTTGGTTTTACCCTGCCCGGTAGCGGGTCCTTGAATATTCTCAGGTTCCGATTGTCGACAGCTAAGTTATTTTTTCCTTCCTCCAGTAGGTAAGGAAATAAGTTTTGCAAAGTCCAACAGGCATTAGTAGCGTGCCCGCGGTACCTGTGGAATCAACTGTATGCGTTTGGGTGAAAGTTCGTGGGTTTGGTGTAGTGAAAGAGAAAAAGTAGCTTCAGTTTCTGAACAGGGCAAGCATACCTAGGAAATCGAGATTGGGATCCCATTGATCCAGCGGAAGCAACGGCTAGGGCATGGACAATAAAGGATCCTTTTCCATAGCCGGAGTCCGGAGGTTTTAAGGCAAATTCATCGTTTTTCGCTCGTCTTTCATGCGTGCCTGTATGAATTGCATAAGTCATTGTGTTTTGGCGGTGGAGAAGTACAGAAGTGAACAGTGTGTTAGTATTTAGTTGTGCGAAGCGTTGTTGACAAGACTTACTCAACTCACTGCTTTCACCTGCTTCCGGTGACAACTACCACTCTCTTATGAATGGGAGGGTGGAGTACCAAGACATAGGGGTTGGCCAGCGAAGGCGGTTTATTTAGTACCAGATATACGTATTTCGAATTCTTTTCATGGCAGTTCAAAGACACGAGAGATAAGGAAAACGGAAAAGCCTCTCAAACAAACGAGAGTAGGAATTCGATCAATCGCTATCAATGCCAGGAGGCAGATCAAGATTCATGGGAACGAGAACCTTTTCCGAGAAGAGTAAAGCGAGGGATAGGATAGATGAATAGGTTTAAGCCTTTATCCGCTTGGAGGGATGAATTTCCAATTTCTAAGGCTTCGTTTTTCTCCGGCAAACAGCTAGGGAAGCATTTATTCCCAAGCGATAGGGCTTGGAGTTCAGATTGATGCCTTAGTCCACTCCGAGATAGAAAGATACCAATAATGGAAAAAGACGAATAATTTAACTGTGGCGCCCCTAGACGATTTCAAGGTCGTCTTAGGGATAGAGTTCTTGGAACCAACCAAAGCCGCCCCTATGCTAGCTGTACGCTCTCCCTTTATGCAAACAAAGGTGTGCGCAAGGAAGAAACTAAAGCAAGAACCAGACCGATCCACCAATCAAATCAGTGAAAAAAAAAGCATTTCGACAGGACTGAAAGCACCAAGTCGAAAAGAAAGGAGCAAGTGTGGCTTTCAAGCTTGTCTCCCCGTTGCCTTAAGCCTGGAGACCGGAGGTCGCGGCAGCTTGCTTGCTAAGGTACGAACTAGTGCTGGTAAATGAACAAACCTGTGAATTCTCGCGGCAGGCGTTCTCGGTCGGTTCCCGTTCGCCTGCCCCCCTCATAGTCCATTAGTGGGTGGGGTGGTAAACTTAGAGGGCGCCCTCCTGCTTGGGGCATATATATAATATATGTCACTTCCCTCTGTCCATCAATCCTCTTCTCTGCCCTTTTTTATACTATGCGTGGCATGCCTCCTGTTCGTATCTTAACTGGGCAACCTTCTCTTGCAAACAATCCCTTCGTCGCTAACACCGGTAATGCCCCATCAAAGAGGTCATTTCTGATATTGACAGCAAGCTTTGTCTCATCTTCATGAGCAGCCACCAAAAGAAGACTTTGCCCCAAAGCAGTCACTGAGAGATTCTTCCCCCAAATCACCAATATACTCATCAACGGGAAGTTCAAGGTCTAAAGCTCGGGCCCTGTGATGCTTAGGGTTGGGCCCATCATACTCTTTGAACATATATATGTTTTCCACGCTTGTTGAGCGGTCAAACTACTTGTAACTGCGGATGGGCACAGTATGAATTAAACTTGCTTTCTAAAGCCCCAACCAACCGAGGCCCCAATCGTAACCCGACTGGTTAAAACCCTAGAAATCGAGATCTAGGGAGAAGAGAAATAGATCTCGTAACAAATCTGGTTGGAGGTAATGAAGGATAGGGAGTGCTATCATTGACGAGACGGTTCTGATTGCTGAACACGGAGGTTGAGGTTTTTCGGGTTGAATAAGTCGTAAAAGAAGCAAATAGGTCTCACAGGTTCCATTGAAAAGAAATGGTTTCTTAAAGAGGTCAAGTCGTGAAAGATCATAGTGGTCAAATGCAAATGAATCGTTTCGGTTCGCCTAAGACGAAAATGGGGATGCTTCAACGGGAATGAAAGTTGTTGGGTGACGAAAGAGGTCTGGCTAATCAATTGGTCGAGAAAGGGGTCCCACTGTACAACCAGGAATCTTTCCCTTCCCCTTCGTTCTCCCCTTCCCGTTCATCTGGAAGGAAGAGGAAATCGACCCCCAGCAATTGGTCATCATTCCTGGCCGGCTGGTGCTTTTTCCTCCCTTTCACAAGCTTGGTTAGCAAATCTCATTGGCCACCAGCTCAGCCTCGATCTACGGTACGGGCATTCATCTCCATAGCCCCTTTTCTTTAGCAGTACAGGGTCTTCCAAGGAAGAGGTCGAGTTCCTCCCTTATTGAGAATCTATATATATGGCTTTGTTCGTTTCTATGATTTGATTTTTCAATAGCCAAAAACTGGAGTTTCAGGTCTGCGAGAGGTCAATGTACTAGGGCTCATGCCCAAATAGGGGCTTTCTTTTCTCTTGCATGCGCCTTCGTTCCTCATTAATTCAAATCAAAGGAAGCGACATCGGGAAGGGATAGGGATGGCGCATTGGCTTGGTTGGCGGCTGGCGAGCTTAGCTCTCGTCCTGTAGCTGCTGCTTATCGACCGGCAGACCGGCTACCAGCAGCAATCATTGAATCTTTTGAGCCTTCAGTTCTTCTTGCCCCAGTTTCACTATCTCTTTCAGTGCCTTCTTCGATTCCCCTTGAAGTAGAGGGAACCTTCTCTTTCTCTTTCAGTGGGAACGAGATCAATCAATGAAGGGAGAGAACTTTCAAGAGGAAGAAGAAAAGAAGTACGAGCCTATCTGTCGACAATAGGGAAGAGGTCTATCGATTCTCCATCCTGTATAATGAATACTCCCCTTCCTCTCGTTTACTTTCTTGGTTTTGTAAAGGTAAAGGAAGTTCACGACTGGGAGTTTATGGTATGCGCGAATCCCATCCTTGGTCAATCTACTCCTGCCCCGCCAAGTGCTCAATCAGTAAGACGACAAGCTTCTTGACTTGAAAGAAAACTTCCTTTGCCCTCTGAGCTCTCTCCTTCCTTTCCGGAGTGAGGCAATGAAGATTGTATGCCTTCCTTTGTTTAGTTAGTAAGAATATGCCAGTTCTCTCAGTGAGAGAGGTACTAGGGTCCAGTTACAAGTCTTGATAAGAAGGCTTAAAAGGACCTAGCGTTCGAAGTCTCTCTGTGTCCTTAAGCGACACCTCTTCGGTCTAGTGGCTAATTTTTTTAAGTTAAGTGGTCGAAGCCCCTCTTCAAGCTCTTTTTTAGGTGATTATACCGAGAATAAGTCTCTAAAATAGGCCTTTTAAACCGGATCTCTCATAGGTAAACTGAAAAATGTACAAGAGCTCTGGTAAGGAAGCAAGAAGGAGAGGCTAGAAAAGGCGAGGCAAGGGGCTCGCATAGGCTATGGCTCTGAGCTCATCTGGATCTGATAACGTAACGCCAATCCGCTTACTCCGGCTCTGCTGGTGCAATTAGGAAGATCTCTCTCACCTGGTCAGCAGTACCTCATTCATTCCTATAGTTTATCCCATGTCTGGAAACGGCAACAAAGGAAGAAAAAAGAGGATAGGCAGACAGAGGCGAAGCGGCTTACCTTTCATTCCAATATGGCCTGCGACTTCATCTGAATCTGGATCTTCTCCATAAATTGGGATCGGCCACTCATCTGGAGTATGTCACTTGGTCTGGCCTGGCTGATGAAAGATCTCGTTTTTACGATCATCTTTCTTAAGCCAAAAGAGGAGCTTAGCTCTCATAGGGCTCGGCTACTAGAGCTCGAGGCTTTCTTTCGTCCATCATAGAATATCAATCTATAAATAGAGGAGTCAGCGGACAAGCGTCGGCGCTTTAGGTCTCATTTCTGCTGCTTAGCTCAATGCGCTATCCCCAGATCTCGAATCATTGGAATTCGCTTTGCTTGTTTTCCGTTCTATTCTTCCCCGGTCAAACTGGTCTGGAATCAATCAGTAGTACGTCCCGCGCTTGATTGGCGAAGGAAAGCCGGGAATTTGGAATCTGGAATTTCGATATCAACTGCCCGGTCCTCTGTTGGTAACGATCTACGGTCAAGGGCATAATATAAAGGCTTTCTTAGGCGCACTCCCCTTACGTCACATTCACAGGTTTTGTGCCAGGATCTCCGCTAGGGCTTGCGTGCCTTGGGTTGATCCTTCTCAACAAAGAATAAGAATGTTCATCGAATACTTACTTATCTTCAGTAGTTTTTCAGGGCATCCTTTCCAGCTGTACAACCTTGTTCAGTTAAGAGAAAGCGAAGGGGATACAAACTTGGAAACATCCAATGACGGAATCTGACACATCCATTTTGTTTGACCAGTATCATTCCCATCTCTACCTGATTTCTCATTTGTCAGCCTTCTTGGATCAGAAACGGAGCCAAGAGGTGCAGGAATCAAAGTGAAGTTATTCACTTGATTTTGGCTTAAAGTTACTGAAGAGAAGAAAAGAGACTTTAGGAAAGCGGTTTTCGGGTAGTTGCTCAGAGAGAATGGTCCGTGCGCCCTTTGAGAGAGGAAAGACAGGAGGGCAAAGGTTGAATCATGAAGATTGTAAAGTGGCTGGATTACAAAACAAAGAAGTAGGTCCGGGGAAGCGACCGGAACAATCGATCAAAGAAGGAATGACCCCTGGGTTGGGTCTTTCTCGATATGCTCTCTCACAGCAAAGTTTGACATTCAATCTTTCGACGAGTCTCGTTGGTGAAAGGCCGTCCGTCCAGATTAAAGTATGTCTAGAGCATGCCTCCTTCGTGAACGTAATGAAGATGCTAATGAGCTGGCGCACTGAAAGACAGATTTTGGAAGGGAATCGAGAGTGCAGTTCATTCACATAATTAATTGGAAGCACAGCCATCCTCCGAAGCTGGTCATACTGTATATGATGCCACTTTTCATATTGGGGATGGTATTAGTAAAGGGGGCGCGGGACGTTCGCGGAGTCCGTGCCTTCCGTACCACCACAAGACTGGTTGTTCTTGGGCGGATCCCGCCCCTAAATGTAGCCGATAGGCGCGCTTGCTTTTTCTTCTGTGCCTAAGAAGCCGCTTCCCCCCGTTATCACTTAGGGCGACGCTTCCTTTGAAATGAACTCTTCCATAACTGCTGATTTGTGAACTAGTATTCGTTTTCAATACGAGACGATGTCTTCGGGACAAGAATGGTCTAAAGAGTATACCCATTACCAATCCATCTTTGTAGCTGCTATAGCGATGGCTTCGAGAGGTGCACCACTAGCATCGATGCTGACCTGGCTTTTTACCTACGCAATTATTGTTCCCAAAGCGCGCTGCCCTTAATCCAGCCACAGGGATATTGAAGTAGGAGGAGGATGATGATGAGGATTTACTCACTGATGAAGACGCCATGAGTCAAGATGAGGAAGAACAGCAGCTATGGCCAGGCATGTGCTCGCCCTGCCGTCCAACCGTCAATCCAATCTATTCCTTTATGCCGGGTGGTGGAACTATCGATTCAATCGAAAGGCTAGGAATCGTCTTCTCCTATGCCCACACTACTACAACTAATACCTAAATCAAGGGCAGGAATTAGATCGTCTTGATTTGATTGGCCGAGAAAGCTTTAGCGGGAAGAGATAGGTCAATTCATTCTTCGACGCACTCCCGCCTCGTGTTTTTGACAGAGTCTTGTGCCATACTTCGAGAATGAGACGGTTCGGAGGAACTCTAAGTCATTTGGGTGAAAGCTTCTTTTTCCAATCCCGTAGAGGGGCCTGGAATAATTTATTGAGAATAAGAAGACGATTTGAATCATCTTAA